GGTTTTTGTAACTAAAATTTTAGCATTGAGAGATTTTTTGCAAATTTTGACAGAAGTTTTTAGGTTTTTAAAAATTTTAATAAAAAAAAATTTAAGCGCATGTATATATATATATATAAATTTTTCCCCCCGGTGGTTAACCCATACCTCAACTTGTTAGCCGGCACGTTCTCGAGTCCTCCTTGCTTTAGGGGTTTGACAAGGATAACAGGATTTCCTGAGCGTAGGGGGGTAGGGGGGTTTGACGCGCGCAAGCCAAAGGGGGGCGTATATATAAGAGTATATTGAAGAAGGAATATATATGTTATGTACGTGATAGAAAAGAATGTGATTCTTAAGTTATGTCATTCAATAATTAACCTACTTTAACTATTCCAAGGAAATGTTCAACCTTGATTATTCCATTGCGCCTGCACTCTGAAATGCAAGATGAAAGGAAACCAAAAAAAAGGAACCCCTATGCATATAAAAGAACGCTCGGCATGTTGGGTAACGCGGAGTATGTACTACACAAGTAGCCGGATGCAAGGAAGAGATTTGACGGGGGGGCTACACCGACTGTCCATGAGATGTTTAATCAGATGCAAGTAATAATTCAGGTGGGCCACCCCCACTGTTTAAGTCCCTGATTCTATCATGAATAATATGCATTACTTTATTCCCGTAGGTGGTCTCTCATATACATTTATTTGAAAGTTGGTGGAGTAATTCAATTTCTTTCATGTGTGTTCCATTTTTAGTGGAGTAATTAATATGTTTAAAATAAATTTTAATTAATTTTTCATTATTTAGTTTTTGAACGTTTAATATTTTAGTACTTGCTTTTAGGTTAAAATAATTGTATGGTGATAATACATACTATGTGTTAATATCATTCATATTTTATTAAACATTATATGATTGATATTATAGAATGTTATGTAAAATATTTAGCATAATTACAGAACGTCGGGGGGAAAAATGAAATATTATAAGTTTAAAGTTAATCTTGGTTAATTATAAAGATTTGGTTTATGTACGTTTAAAATTTTAGTGCCTGCTTTTAGGTTAAAATAATTGCATGGTGATAATACATAGACATATATATTAAATATTTTACATATTTGGTTTGGCATCGAATGGTTACTACCAGAATATAGTTTAATTTAGAATTCTGGCTTTGGGGGCCAGCGGTGGGAGTTAGAATCTCCTTTTTCTGGGCATTAGGAGGGGGTTTAACCCTCGATCTTCGGATTACAAGACCGATGCTTTCAAAACTAAGCTACTAAGGCAAGCTCATTTTAATGCTTTGTTTTCTACTCATCCTGCCAGGGGTACAAGAATTAGAAAAAGTGCAAAGTAAAGTACTGACGCAATTTGCCCAATAATAATGTATGGGTGTTCTACGGGTATGCCCCCGATTCATGTCAGAATTACTATATCTGCCACTAAGGTTCAAAATAAGAATTGAGTGATTGGACGGAATGTTAGTCCTCGTTGTTTTGATGTATGTAGAATTGGCACAACTATTAGTACTAAGATGGAAAATAATAGTGCAAGGACACCCCCTAGTTTGTTTGGAATAGATCGTAAGATGGCGTAGGCAAATAAAAAATATCATTCGGGCTTAATATGAGGCGGGGTCACAAGTGGGTTGGCGGGAGTGAAGTTTTCTGGGTCACCTAGTAGGTTAGGTGAAAATAATGCTAAAGATGTTAGGGCTATAAGTATAAGAACGAACCCTAAAAGATCTTTATACGAAAAGTAGGGATGGAAGGAAATTTTGTCTGCGTCGGAGTTTAATCCGGCGGGGTTATTGGACCCTGTTTCGTGTAAAAATAAAAGATGCAGAATAGTTGCGGCGGCAACGATGAACGGGAGGAGGAAGTGGAAAGCGAAAAATCGGGTAAGGGTTGCGTTGTCTACCGAAAATCCCCCTCAAATCCATTGTACCAGGGCGTCCCCTATGTAGGGAACTGCTGAGAGCAAGTTAGTAATAACTGTTGCTCCTCAAAATGACATTTGGCCCCATGGTAGCACGTAGCCGACGAAAGCAGTCATTATAACTAAGAGAAGGAGAACTACGCCGATGTTTCAGGTTTCTTTGTAGAGGTAGGATCCATAATAAAGTCCTCGGGCGATGTGTATGTAGATGCAGATAAAAAAGAATGATGCGCCGTTGGCGTGTAGATTTCGAATTAATCAGCCGTAATTTACATCTCGGCAGATGTGGTTAACTGAAGAAAATGCGGTTGAAATATCTGAGGTGTAGTGTATTGCTAAAAATAGTCCTGTGAGGATTTGGGAGATTAAACAGAGGCCCAGGAGGGATCCAAAGTTTCATCACACTGAAATATTAGAGGGGGTTGGAAGGTCAACTAGTGCGTCATTAGCGATTTTAATAAGTGGGTGGGTTTTTCGTAGGCTTGCCATTAGTTCTTGTAGTTGAACTACAACGATGGTTCTTCAAGTCATTGGTCTCGGTTAGAGTCCGAGCAAGAATTATGACCTATTTTATGTTTTTATTATTGGTGGGGTTAATTTTGGGTTTAGTTGCGGTTGCTTCAAACCCGACGCCCTACTTTGCTGCCTTAGGCTTAGTGGTGGCAGCAGGGGTTGGGTGTGGGATCTTGGTTAGTTCTGGGGGCTCCTTTTTATCACTAGTACTATTTCTGATTTACTTAGGGGGGATACTCGTGGTATTTGCTTACTCAGCAGCGTTAGCTGCGGAGCCTTTTCCAGAAGCGTGAGGGAGTCGTTCTGTAACAGTATATGTCTTAATTTATTTTGTGGGAGTGGTATTGGTGGCCGGTTTGCTTTGAGGGGGGTGATTTGAGGGGTCTTGGGTTTTGGTAGATGGGCTGAAGGAGTTCTCTTTATTGCGGGGGGACGTTGGTGGTGTGGCAATAATATATTCTTTTGGGGGTTCAATATTAGTAATTTGTGCTTGGGTTTTGCTTTTGACGTTGTTGGTGGTGTTGGAGCTTACTCGAGGGTTAAGTCGAGGGGCGCTTCGAGCGGTTTAAATGGCACAGATAAGGACAGCTAGTGTCGTAGTAAGAAGAAAGATAGTAAGGTAAGTTTTAATTAGTCCGCGTTGAATATCACTTACAGTTTTTGATATTATGATTTGGGTTAAGGCTAAGCCTTTTGGGCCAGAAATCTCAAATCATGTTTGATCAAGCTTAGTGGCAACTGATTGTCCTAATATAAGGTTGAGTTTTGGAGAGACACGATGGGTGAGTGAGGGGAAGTAGCCTAGTATATTAGAGAAGTGGTGTAAAGGGGTCGTGGGTAAAATCTTAATTTGTTTACTCGTTATAGTTGCTAGTTCTACAGCAATTAATAGGCCGATAATTGTCACTGCTAGGGCGGCTATTTTTAATGTGAGGGGTATTGTTATGATTGGTGTTTTAGAGGGTAAAAAGTTTGAGGTAATAATAAGTCCTGCAATGATGCTTCCTCAGGCGAGCCGTTTAAGGGGGTTGATGATCAGGGGGTTGTTTTCATTAATGGGGGTGAGGGCCAAGAACCGTGGAGAACCCATAGAAACGAAGAAGACTACCCGGAAGCTATATACGGCCGTGAAAGAGGTGGCAATTAATGTCAGTGTTAGGGCCCAGGCGTTTAGATGAGAGGTGTTGAGGGCTTCAATAATAGCGTCTTTGGAAAAGAACCCCGCTAGAAAAGGAGTTCCTGTTAAGGCTAAGCTCCCAATTGTTAAGCAAGAGGAGGTAGCGGGTATAAGATTTTGAAGCCCCCCCATCTTTCGGATATCTTGTTCATCATTCAGGCTGTGGATAATTGATCCTGAGCACAAAAATAGTATGGCCTTAAAGAAGGCGTGTGTGCAGATGTGTAGGAATGCAAGTTGTGGTTGGTTTAGGCCAATAGTAACTATTATAAGGCCTAGTTGACTGGATGTAGAAAATGCTACAATTTTTTTAATGTCATTTTGTGTTAGGGCACAGGTGGCGGTAAATAGCGTAGTTAATGCCCCAAGGCATAGACAAATTGTTAAGGCTAGCTTGTTTTGTTCCATTAAGGGGTGCAGGCGAATCAGTAGAAAAATGCCTGCAACTACTATTGTGCTGGAGTGAAGTAGGGCAGATACTGGGGTGGGGCCCTCCATGGCAGATGGAAGCCAAGGGTGTAAGCCGAATTGGGCTGATTTTCCAGTGGCTGCAAGAATAAGTCCAATTAAAGGAATTGTTATATCGGAGTCTTTTGATAGAAGAAAGATTTGCTGTATTTCTCATGAGTTAAAATTTATTGCAAACCAGGCCATGGTTAGAATTAGGCCAATATCCCCCACGCGATTATAAATAACGGCCTGAAGGGCCGCTGTGTTAGCGTCCGCTCGTCCATACCATCAACCGATCAGTAGGAAGGATATAATGCCAACCCCCTCTCAGCCAATAAATAGTTGAAACATGTTGTTTGCTGTAACTAGAATAATTATGGCAACCAAAAACAATAAGAGGTATTTAAAAAATCGGCTAATATTAGGGTCGGAATGTATATATCAAAGGGCAAATTCAAGAATTGATCAGGTGACGTATAGGGCGATGGGTGTAAAGATAAGGGAGTAGTGGTCAAATTTTAGGCTGATGTTTGTGTCAAATATTTGTGTATTTATTCAATGTCAATTTGTGACGATAGTTTCTAGTCCCTGATCTAGAAAAATTGAAAGTGGGATGAGGCTCACAAAAAATGAGGTGCTGACGGCGGTTTTAACATGGGTGTTAGTCCATTCTGGGGTTCGTGGTTCGGGGCTTAGTGTAGTTAATAAAGGAAATACTAGAATAAGTAAAATTAAAATTAGGGAGGATGATATAATTAGGGTTGTTGAATTCATAGCTTCTGCTTGGATTTGCACCAAGAGTTTTTGGTTCCTAAGACCAATGGATGAACTGTTATCCTTCGGAAGCGTAAGAAGGCCGGGGAATTTAACCCCGGGGCTTAAGGATTAGCAGTACCTATTGATTCTTATCCCTTCTTGGTGAGTAAGGGGATTTTAACCCCTGTTTTTAGAATCACAATCTAACATTTTGGTTAAATTATACTTACTAGTAACATCATCCCCACATCAGTTCGGGTTTCGTTATAAGGAGGATGACTGGGACAAAGTGAAGTGTTATTAGGAGATGTTCACGGGTGTGAAACGGGGAAAGTTTAATGATGTGTTTTGGTGTTGGGCCTCGCTGGGATATAAGAAACAGGTATAGGGAATACCCTGCTGTAATAAGTGTTCCCATCCCCGTGAGTGCAATAGTTGTAGGAGATCAGCTGAATAGGGTTGAAATAATTATTAGTTCTCCTATAAGATTAGGGAGGGGAGGTAATGCTAGATTGGCTAGATTGGCAATAAACCATCACGCTGCTGTGAGGGGAAAAATCATTTGGAGGCCCCGGGCGAGAATTATAGTACGACTATGGGTTCGTTCGTAGGCTGTATTCGCTAAGCAAAACAGCATTGAGGAGACTAACCCATGGGCAATTATCAGAATAATTGCACCTGAAAACCCCCAGGGGGTTTGAATAAGAATGCCTCCTGCCACAAGACCTATGTGGCTGACAGATGAGTATGCAATAAGTGATTTAAGGTCGGTTTGGCGTAGGCAAATGGACCCGGTCATGATAATGCCCCATAGTGCAAGAATAATAAAGGGGTATGCTATCTGTTTAGAGAGGGGGTCCAACAAAATTATTATCCGCATCATTCCGTAGCCTCCAAGTTTTAGCAGAACTGCTGCTAGTACTATTGAGCCTGCAACTGGGGCTTCTACATGCGCTTTGGGGAGTCAGAGGTGCACGCCATACAGGGGTATTTTTACTAAAAATGCGATTAAGCATCCTGCTCACCAGATTTTATCTCCTCAGGAGTGGAGTATTAATGGTTGGGCATATTGAATAACAAGTATTGAAAGGGTCCCTGTGGATTGCTGGAGGAGGAGGAGTGCGATGAGGAGGGGCAGGGAGCCTGCTAGGGTATAAAATAAAAAATAGATTCCTGCATTAAGTCGTTCTGTCTGATTTCCCCACCGGGTAATAATAATGAGGGTTGGGATTAGGGTGGCTTCAAACATAATATAAAACATAATAATTTCTGTGGCGCCGAATGCTATAATTAAAAATGTTTGGAGGGAGGCTAGTAGGGAGATGTAGAGGCGTTGTCGGGTAGCGGGTTCTGGCTTAATATGGTTTTGACTGGCTAAAATTATTAGTGGGAGTAGTCAACATGTAAGAACGAGGAGCGGGGTCGATAGGGGGTCTGTGGCTAAATGAGAATTAGTTATAGTTCATCCGACTTCGGATGTTCATTTTAGTCATGAGAGGCTAACAGTGGCAATTAGGAGGCTGTGCGTGGTCGAGGCCGTTCATAATCATTTTGGGGATACTAATCAAATTGTTGGGAATAGCATAATTGTTGGTATTAATACTTTTAGCATTGTAACAGATTAAGATTTTGTAGACGATCACTTCCATGTGTTCGGGCGGTGGCTACTAGGAGTGCAAGCCCTGTGCTTGCTTCACAAGCGGAAAAAGCTAGTAGTAATATTGGTGCTGTAGAAAAACTGGTTGACTCAAACTGTAATGTTCATAGGGCTAGTGCAATAAATAGGGAGAGTATTATGCCTTCCAGGCATAGTAGGGCTGATAGCAGGTGGGTGCGGTGGAAAGCTAACCCCATTAGGCCTAAAATAAATGCTGAGCTAAAGCTAAAGTGTACGGGTGTCATAAGGGGGTCGTGGAATTTAACCACGATTTTCTGAGCCGAAATCAGAGGTCTTTTTTGGACTAACTCCCTATTCTGCTCACTCTAGACCTCCCTGGGTTCATTCATAGATCAGTCCGAGGGTTAATAAAATTAAGACTATTGTGGCCCAGAAGAATGTTCCAGTAGGGTTAAATAGTTGATCTCCCCAGGGTAGGGGGAGGAGAAGGGCAATTTCTAGGTCAAATAGGAGGAAAAGAATTGCCACTAGAAAAAATCGGAGGGAGAATGGTAGTCGGGCTGAGCCTAGGGGATCAAATCCACATTCGTAGGGTGATAGTTTTTCTGCGTCAGGGTTTATTTGGGGAAGTCAGAAGGAAACGATTGCTAAAATTGAGGATAGGGCTATTGTAATAATAATGATGGTTATAATTAAGTTCATTATCTTTCCCTGGGGTTTAACCAAGACTAAATGATTGGAAGTCACTTGTACTAATTTAATACTAGAAAGATATGAGCCTCATCAGTAGATGGATACGTAAAGGAAAAGTCAGACTACGTCAACGAAGTGTCAGTATCAGGCGGCGGCCTCAAAACCGAAATGATGTTCAGAAGTAAAATGATATTGAATCTGACGTAGAAGACATACAGCAAGGAAGGTTGATCCAATGATTACGTGTAATCCATGGAATCCTGTGGCGACAAAAAACGTAGAGCCGTAAACCCCATCTGCGATGGTAAAGGGCGCTTCGTAATACTCTATGGCTTGAAGAGCGGTGAAGTACAGGCCTAGTAAAATTGTAAGTGCGAGGGATTGAATGGCCTGTTTACGTTCCCCTTCTATAATACTGTGATGGGCTCATGTAACTGTAACCCCAGATGCCAGAAGAACAGCTGTATTGAGTAAGGGGACTTCAAATGGGTCTAGCGTAACAATGCCAGTGGGGGGTCAGCAGCCTCCTAGTTCTGGCGTTGGGGCCAGGCTTGAATGATAAAAGGCTCAAAAGAATCCTAGGAAGAAAAAAACTTCTGAGGTAATAAATAGGATTATACCGTAACGGAGTCCTTTCTGTACTGGAGGTGTGTGGTGACCTTGGAAGGTCCCTTCTCGAATAATATCTCGTCATCATTGGATTATTGTTAAAATTAACAGAATTAGTCCAAGAGTTATGAGTGTTGTTGAATGGAAGTGAAACCAGATAGCCAGGCCGGACGTCATTAATAAGGCGCCGATAGCTCCAGTTAGCGGTCATGGGCTTGGGTCAACCATATGATATGCATGTGCTTGGTGGGCCATTAAACGTTTTCTTGTAGGTAGAGGCTTAGTAGTAGAACAAATACGTAGGCCTGAATTATTGCTACCGCAACTTCTAGGAGTGTTAATAGAAATAAGACGGTAGCGGTCAAAATGGCCACCGTTGGCATTATTGGCGCTAGCACAAAGACGGCAGTAGCAATAAGTTGAATTAGGAGGTGGCCTGCCGTTAAGTTGGCTGTGAGTCGAACCCCAAGGGCTAAAGGTCGAATAAATAGGCTAATTGTTTCAATAATAATTAGCACAGGAATCAGCGGGATGGGAGTTCCCTCTGGTAATAGATGGCCGAGGGCAATTGTTGGTTGGTTGCGTATCCCAATAATAACGGTAGCTAGTCAGAGGGGAATAGCAAAGCCTATATTTAAGGACAATTGAGTTGTTGGTGTAAAGGTGTAGGGGAGAAGGCCTAGCATATTGATAGTAATTAGAAAGATTATTAGTGAGGCTAGCAGTAGTGCTCACTTGTGTCCCCCCACATTTAGAGGGAGGAGCAGTTGGTTAGTAAATCGGTTAATAAATCAGGTTTGTAGAGTAATAAGTCGGTTATTGATTCATCGGGTAGGAGGTGTTGGGAACATAACTCAGGGGAGTGCAATTGCAACAGCAATCAATGGGATTCCCATAAAAGACGGGCTCGCAAATTGATCAAAAAAGCTTGTTATCATGGTCAGTCTCAGGGTTCAGTCTTATGTTTTTCTTCATTTACTGGTGTCAATTCATTTGGCGTTACGTGATTTAAAATTTTGGTGGGGATAACAGTAAGAAAAATGATTCATGAAAATATTAGGATTGCAAATCAGGGGCTGGGGTTCAGTTGTGGCATTTCACTAGGGGTGGTCGGCAGGCACCAAACTTTGGCTTAAAAGGCCAATGCTTTATCCAATAATTAGCTTCCTAGTGAAGCGTCTTCTAGCATTAGGGAGGATCAGTTTTCAAAATGTTCTAGGGGGACAGCCTCAACTACAATAGGTATAAAGCTGTGGTTAGCTCCGCAAATCTCAGAGCACTGCCCGTAAAACACCCCAGGACGTGAAGCAATGAAGGCAGTTTGGTTTAGTCGGCCGGGGACGGCATCTATTTTTACCCCTAGGGATGGAACTGCCCAAGAGTGAAGTACATCTTCTGCAGAAACTAGAATGCGGATTGGGGATTCTATAGGGACAACTATTCGATGGTCTGTTTCTAGCAGCCGAAATTGACCCGGTGAAAGGTCTTGGGTTGGAATTATGTAGGAATCAAAGCCCAGATCTTCATAATCGGTGTATTCGTAGCTTCAGTATCATTGATGACCTATGGCTTTAATTGTTAGGTGTGGGTCATTAATTTCATCTATTAGATATAAAATTCGTAGGGATGGTAGCGCAATTAGGACCAGAATAACAGCTGGTAGTACGGTTCATACAATTTCAATTTCTTGGGAGTCTAAAATATATTTATTAGTGAGTTTAGTTGAGACTATTGCGACGATAATATAAAGTACTAAGGTGCTAATTAAAAATACAATTATTAAGGCATGGTCATGAAAATGAAGAAGTTCTTCTATAACGGGTGATGCCGCGTCTTGGAATCCTAGTTGTGTGGGATGTGCCATTAAGTACAAAGATATGCAAGGGTTTAACTTGCGATTTCACCCTGACAAAGTGATGTAATTTTATTTTACTAATATCTCAGAAGAAAGTGACAGAGTGGTTATGTGGCTGGCTTGAAACCAGCGTATGGGGGTTCAATTCCTTCCTTTCTCGTTAATTTGATTGAATCTGCACAAATGCTGGCTCCTCAAATGTGTGGTAAGGAGGAGGGCAGCCGTGGAGCCATTCTACATTTGTTATAGTTAGTTCGACTGAGGATACTTCTCGTTTGGCGGCAAAGGCTTCTCATAAGATAAATAAAAACATAATTACTGCTACTAAAGAAATAAGCGATCCAATAGATGATACTGTGTTTCACAGGGCATAGGCATCGGGGTAATCAGAGTATCGTCGTGGTATCCCGGCCAGGCCCAGAAAATGTTGAGGAAAAAATGTGAGGTTAACGCCAATAAACATTACACCAAAGTGAATTTTAGTTCAGGTGTCGTTAAGGGTGTAGCCTGAAAATAGTGGGAATCAGTGTACAAAGGCTGCTATAATGGCAAAGACGGCTCCTATTGACAGAACATAGTGAAAGTGGGCAACCACATAATATGTGTCATGTAAAACAATGTCTAGCGATGAGTTGGCTAGAACAATTCCTGTTAGTCCTCCCACCGTAAATAAGAAAATGAAACCAAGGGCCCAGAGTATGGGTGTTTCTCATTTAATAGAGCCTCCGTGCAGGGTAGCTAGTCAGCTGAACACTTTTACACCTGTCGGAATGGCAATAATTATTGTGGCGGAAGTAAAATAGGCTCGGGTGTCTACGTCTATGCCTACAGTAAATATGTGGTGTGCTCAAACAATAAATCCTAGGAGACCAATGGCCATTATAGCTCAGACCATTCCTATGTAGCCGAAAGGTTCTTTTTTGCCGGCATAATAGGCTACCACATGGGAAATAATCCCAAATCCGGGTAAAATAAGAATATAGACTTCTGGGTGACCAAAAAATCAAAATAGATGTTGGTATAAGATTGGGTCTCCTCCTCCCGCTGGGTCAAAGAATGTAGTGTTTAGGTTACGGTCTGTAAGAAGTATTGTGATTCCAGCGGCTAAAACAGGTAGTGATAGCAGTAGAAGTACTGCTGTTACAAGCACAGCTCATACGAATAAAGGTGTTTGGTATTGTGAGATGGCAGGGGGCTTCATATTAATAGTTGTAGTAATAAAATTGATGGCACCTAAGATTGAGGATGCTCCCGCTAGATGGAGAGAAAAGATGGTTAGGTCTACTGAGGCCCCTGCGTGGGCTAGGTTGCCAGCAAGGGGTGGATATACTGTTCAGCCAGTTCCGGCTCCAGCCTCAACTCCTGAGGAGGCAAGTAGTAGGAGAAAGGATGGAGGGAGAAGCCAGAAGCTTATGTTATTTATTCGGGGGAATGCCATGTCGGGTGCGCCAATTATTAGTGGCACAAGTCAGTTGCCAAATCCTCCAATAAGAATGGGCATAACTATAAAGAAAATTATTACAAAAGCGTGGGCGGTTACGATAACATTATAAATTTGATCATCGCCTAGAAGGGACCCGGGCTGACTTAGCTCGGCACGAATGAGGAGGCTTAGGGCGGTCCCGACTATTCCGGCTCAGGCACCAAATACAAGATAAAGGGTACCAATGTCTTTGTGGTTTGTAGAAAAGAATCAGCGTGTAATTGCCACAGGTAGGGTGGCCGAGCGTTAGGTGGCGGGTTGTAGCCCCGTACACAGAGGTTAAAATCCTTTCCCTATCAAGCCCCGTGGTGAAGCATCACGTTGGATTGCAAATCCTAAGACGCAGACTACTACCCTGCCGGGGCTTTCCCGCCTTACTCGGCTAACGGCGGGAAAGGTAGATGGATGCTCGCTGGCTTGAGCGCTTAGCTGTTAACTAAGAATTTGTAGGATCGAGGCCTTCCCATCTAGAAAGGCCTTAGTTTAATTAAAACATTTGATTTGCACTCATAAAATGCAAGATAGAGTCTTGTAGGTCTTATCAGGAATTAGAAGATTTTAACTTCTACTTAGGGCTTTGAAGGCCCTTGGTCTAATTTATCCTAAATTCCTAGGTGGTTAATGTCAGAATGGCAGGGGTTAGCGGGAGGAGGCCCAGGGCGGCTATAGTTAGGAGTGTTAATGGGAGCGAGGTTTGGGTGGTGTCAACTCGTCATGGCATGGCTGAGTTGTTTACGTTAGGGGAAATGGTGAGTGTTATTGCGTAAGAGAGTCGTAAGTAGAAGTATAGGCCGAGTAGGGCTGCTAAAGCTATAATTGTGGCGGTAATCGGGAAATTTTGTTTTGTAAGTTCTTGCAAAATTAATCATTTTGGCATAAATCCTGTTAGTGGGGGGAGGCCGGCTAGTGACAGAAGAACAAGGGCTGTGGTAGCGGATAGGGTGGGGCTCTTCGACCAGGCTAAGGCCAGGGCACTAATTTTTGTTGAGGTATATGATTTTAGTGTTAGAAATGCTGCTGAAGTCATAAGAATATAGGTTAGGAGGGCAAGGAGAGTCAGTTGGGGGGCGTATTGTGAAATAATAATTATCCAGCCCATATGTGCAATTGATGAATATGCTAAAATTTTTCGTAGCTGAGTTTGGTTTAGGCCTCCCCACCCTCCAATAAGGGTGGATAAGAGTCCCAGTGTTGTTAGAAGTGCAGGGTTAATATTTTGGGCTGTTTGAATAATAAGGGCTAAGGGAGCAAGTTTTTGCCAGGTAGACAGGATTAGGCCCGTGGTAAGATCTAGCCCTTGAAGAACCTCAGGTATTCAGAGGTGTATAGGTGCCAATCCAATTTTTAGTGCTAAGGCAGTAATGACTAGGGCGCTGGCCAAGGGGTCCAACATATTTGTCATATCCCAGGTGCCCGCAATTCAGGCGTTTGTGGTGCCTGCAAATAAAATTATGGCCGCGGCTGTGGCCTGGGTTAAGAAGTATTTTGTGGTGGCTTCAACTGCACGTGGGTGATGGTGTTGTGCCATTAGTGGAATAATCGCTAGGGTATTAATCTCCAGGCCTATTCAGGCCAGTAGTCAATGGGAACTAGCAAAGGTTAGGGTAGTTCCCAGTCCCAGGCTCGATAGTAAGATTATTAGTACATAGGGGTTCATTGATGGAGGAGGGACTTTAACCGTCATGTTCGGGGTATGGGCCCGAAAGCTTTATTAGCTGACCCCATCTTAGAAAGTGGTGTAGAGGAAGCACGAAGAGTTTTGATCTCTTAAGCATGGGTTCAACTCCCTTTTTTCTAAGAACTGAGGGGACTTTAACCCCTATGTGTCACTCTATCAAAGTGATCCCTAAGTATTCGGGCACGGTTCCTGTGTTACAGCTGAGGGGGGAGTCCCCCGAATGCGATGGGGAGGGCAATGTGTCATAGTACTAGGGCTAGTGTAAGGGGTAAGAAGTTTTTCCAGACTAAGTGTATTAGTTGATCATATCGGAATCGGGGGTATGAGGCTCGCACCCACAAAAATATAATGGAAAGAAGTGCGGCCTTAGTTATTAAAGCAATAGCTGTAAGTTCAGGGGCGTGGGGAAGGTGGGAGGAACCTAAAAAAAGTACGGCTGAGAGAGTATTTATTAAGAGGATATTTGCATACTCGGCGAGAAAAAATAGGGCAAAGGGGCCTCCTGCATATTCCACATTAAATCCTGATACTAGCTCTGATTCTCCTTCTGTGAGGTCAAATGGCGCTCGGTTTGTTTCTGCGAGGGTCGAAATATATCATATTGCAGCTAGAGGCCATGCTGGGACCAGTAGTCAAATACTTTCTTGGGCAGAGTTAAACGTCTGTAGTGTATATCCCCCGGAGAAGATAATAAGTGAGAGAAGAATAAGTCCTAGGCTAACCTCATAGGAGATTGTTTGGGCTACTGCTCGAAGGGCACCAATAAGTGCATATTTTGAGTTAGATGCTCACCCCGAGCCTAGAATAGAATAAACTGCAAGACTGGAGAGGGCCAGGATAAATAGTATTCCTAGATTTAAGTCAATGACTGGATAAGGCATGGGTATGGGGGCTCATAATATTATGGCTAGAGTGAGTGCCAAGATAGGAGCGGCTAAGAATAAAAATGGTGATGATGTAGAGGGACGTACAGGTTCTTTAATAAATAACTTGACTCCGTCCGCAATAGGTTGAAGTAATCCATAAGGTCCAACCACGTTAGGGCCTTTACGTAGTTGTATGTATCCTAAGACTTTTCGTTCAATTAAGGTTAAAAAGGCTACTGCAAGTAGGACGGGGACAATGTAGGTTAGAGGGTTAATTAGGTGGGTTATTAAGATGTTTAGCATAACTGGGAAGAGGACTTGAACCTCTGATTCAAAGGGCTTAGACCTTTTGCAATTTACCATGCTCTGCCACCCCAATATAGCCTTATTTTGGCGTTGGGCTTTGGCCCTCCCTTTACTTACTTTATTTGTTTTCATTAATTAGGGGTGGGGCGTGCTTTAAGCATGGGCCCCTCTTTTCCGATCCTTTCGTACTGGGAAAAGTAGCGTTACAGATAGAAACTGACCTGGATTACTCCGGTCTGAACTCAGATCACGTAGGACTTTAATCGTTGAACAAACGAACCCTTAATAGCGGCTGCACCATTAGGATGTCCTGATCCAACATCGAGGTCGTAAACCCCCTCGTCGATATGGACTCTGGGAGAGGATTGCGCTGTTATCCCTAGGGTAACTTGGTTCGTTGATCGGCTTTATGCCGGATCATTGTTGGTCAGATGTTCTGCGGCGTAGAGAGGTTTCTCTAAGCTTTAGGGCATATGCCCGTTCCTCTTGGAGGCTTGTTTTTACTCCGTGGTCGCCCCAACCGAAGGTAAAGTCTTATGTTTCACTAAGTTCTTATCTCTTTGTTAAGTTGTTTAACGTGATTAAGTTTTGTACCTTAAGCTCCAAAGGGTCTTCTCGTCTTGTATTATAATATCCGCTTCTGCACGGATAGATCAATTTCACTGACTGGAGGGGGGAGACAGCTAAGCCCTCGTCTAGCCATTCATACAGGTCTTTATTTAAAAGACAAGTGATTGCGCTACCTTTGCACGGTCAAAATACCGCGGCCGTTGAACCCGTAGTCACTGGGCAGGCTGGACCTCCTATACATAAAAAGTTGCAGGAGGCGATGTTTTTGGTAAACAGGCGAGGCTTGTGTTTGCCGAGTTCCTTCCCCCTCTTTTAGTCTTTCCCTTTGTGGCACTCCGGTGTGGGGTTAACGATTCTTAACTGTGGGATTTTCTTGATCTCTTTATGATTCACATTGCCCTCTTGGTTTGGGTTCGTTAATTTCCAGTGGTTTGTCCAATCTGGCTTACACGTGTGCCGGGAGAAGGGCGGGCCTTCTCGTTACTCATTTTAGCATAATCTCTCCCATGGGGGCATGGGTTGGTTTAATAATAAAAGGGAAATAAGATTTTTTACCGGTATAATAGACTGTCTTCTGTCTGAGCTTTAACGCTTTCTGTCCAGATGGCTGCCTTTGGGCCCACTAAAACAGTAAGTCTTTTGAATTATGATCTTTATTCTCCTAAAAAGGTTGTATCCTTGGTTAAAGGGGCTGTACCCCCTTCAACTAACTCCCATATTTTTCTCTTGGTCATTTGGCAAGGCGTTTTGACTTGAGGGGGTATGGGGCTGAACTTCTATCCATTTCTTAAGCAACCAGCTATCACCAAGTTCGGTAGGTCTATCACTTCTACCCGGAGCTCTTCCCACTCTTTTGCCACAGAGACGGGTTGGCCCTAATTTATATAGGCTGTCTCGGGGTAGCTCACTTGGTTTCGGGGTTTCAAACTATAGGGCTCTTTGCTTGAGGGTGCTTGCTAAATCATGATGCAAAAGGTACAAGATTTAATCTTTGCTTTTCGTTGCTTTTATGGGTTGTTTCATTTCTCTTTCAGCTTTCCCTTGCGGTACTTTTTCTATTGCTTCAAGTTTGACCCTTTCTGTCTCCCGTACTCAGGTAAAAGAATGATTTAGTTTAGTGGTTAAAATAATGTCTCATCATTAATGTTGTTAATTTTTAAAGTTCTTTGAGCTAGCTGTTTGGCTCAGGGCGACCTAATTTGCATAGGTGTCTTCTCGGTGTAAGTGAGATGCTTAACTTTCTCAGCCACGCCCTGGGTTAATCCAAGTGCACCTTCCGGTACACTTACCATGTTACGACTTGCCTCCCCTTGTCGGCGCATTAGGTTTAGGTACTCTTATTGCATTTTGACAGGGGAGAGTGACGGGCGGTGTGTACGCGTCTCAGAGCCGGGTTCAAAAGGACACTCTTCTTCCTTTTTACTACTAAATCCTCCTTCAAGCACTATTTCATGTTGCATATTCGTAGTGTTCTATAATAGAAAATGTAGCCCATTTCTTCCCACTTCGTGCGCTACACCTCGACCTGACGTTCTGGGTTGTGCCCATTTTGCTTACTCTTTTTACCTTCACAGGGTAAGCTGGCGACGGCGGTATATAGGCTGGGATGACTAGAAGTGGTGAGGTTTAACGGGGGTTATCGGTTCTAGAACAGGCTCCTCTAGGGGGGTCTGAGGCACCGTCAGGTCCCTTGGGTTTTAAGCTGATGCTCGTAGTACCCTGGCGGACATGAAATCGTACGTGTATGTCTGGGTTTATGGCTGAGCATAGTGGGGTATCTAATCCCAGTTTGTTCCTCAGCTTTCGTGGGGTCAGGCAAATTTTGTTAAAGCCACTTTCGTGGGGGTGGACTTCCAGCTCCCGGAAGCGTATGACGGCCGGGGGGCTGTTCGGCTTTATTTTATTATGTTCCTTAACCACCCTTTACGCCGCAATGTTATTAACTGGGGCCTCTCGTTTAACCGCGGTGGCTGGCACGAGTTTTACCGGCCCTATGAGCTCTAACTGAGTCAAGTTTTCACTTATGGCTTAATGTTTATCACTGCTGAATTCCCTTGGGGGTGTGGCTTGGCTAGGCGTCCTGGGCTAAACTTATGTGCCTGATGCCCGCTCCTTATCCCCGGGTGGGGGATTGAGGGCATACTCACGGGGGTGCGGATACTTGCATGTGTAAGTTGAGCGAAAGCTAATAATAAGGTCAGGACCATGCCTTTGTGCATGCGGAGCTTTCTAGGGCCCGTCTTAACATCTTCAGTGTTATGCTTTGCATTAAGCTACGCTAGC